ACGAAATGCTATGGTTCTTACATATATATGATTATTGAATTTCATTTATTCAGAAGTAATTCGTCTAGATCGTACATCTTTCTTTCCTATTTTTTATCCTATTTCCTATTAATAAATAAAAGAACAGAAAGAAAGTACCGCCGGTTGGATCCAACCTATTCTTGAAATAAACAACTCGCACACACTCCCTTTCCAAAAAAAATCAATACACCAAGCACTATACTCAGATTTATTGGATTTGTTGCTAAAATATCGGTATTAAATGCGAAACTTCCAGCGAATGGATAGTGCCCTACCAAGTAAACAAAAGAATCGGTTACATTTTTCATATGCTTTCTTCATATAGATAGGACTAACAAAGAACCAGAATTCTTTTTATATCACCTCACTTGTTTTTTTGTAATCGATTTCTTTCTTTTTTTTATTATTTTTTATTGAAGTTTCCAATAAGATATTATTAGATTAGGTTTTAGGTTTCATGTTAATTGTGAAATATCCCCTTTATTGAATTGAAATTGAAACGCTTTCTAAAAAATAAAATAAAAAAAGGTATGTAAGATACTTTTTTACATTTCTAGGATTACATTAAACAAAAGGATTCGCAAATAAAAGCGCCAATGCCACGACCAGCCCATAAATTGTTAAAGCTTCCATAAAAGCTAGACTAAGCAATAAAGTACCTCGTATTTTACCCTCTGCTTCTGGTTGCCTCGCAATACCTTCTACGGCTTGACCTGCAGCAGTACCTTGACCAACTCCAGGTCCAATAGAAGCAAGCCCTACAGCCAATCCAGCAGCAATAACGGAAGCAGCAGAAATCAGTGGATTCATGGGTAAGTTCCTCGCACTAAAAAAAAAAGAAATGGTTAATGATACAATCAACCAATGGATTATTACTTAATATTTTATCACTAAGATCCATCGGGTGGAGAAGTAACTCAAGATTCTGAATTAAAATACAAATTTTATTGAATCAACTGAATCGTCAGAACTACTTCGATATCTTGTTTTTTTTTTACTTTCTACCCACAATGGGTTTTTTGTAAATCGATGTGCACATAGCTATAGTTATTGCATTTCTTTCGAACCATTCTTTCATCAATTCTTTGTTCTTTACTCTATTCCATTCCCGAATTCATCTGTTTTGTTTTTTCATTCAATCCATGCATAATAGTCGCAGACGAAAGAGAAGAAAATAGTATTGAAATCCATCTACATATAAATACAGTGGACTGTAAATTGTAAATAAAATAGATTTTAGATAGGAATAATCTATAGGGATAATCCTATATAACTAATGAATATCTAATATCACATATACATTTGTTTCCTCCATAACGTGTACTATCCTGTCCGCATTTCATATTGAATGGTATTCTAGAATAATTTTTGAAAGATACACATAGACTGGACTTATAGACATTACATATATCTAATTTGACCTCCCTAAGTCATCCTTTTTTCGATTCCGTAATATAGTCCATCTTTCCTCGTACGATTGATTTTAGACCAAATATACTATGATATATATTTGTATCAGTATCTATTATGTTCCCCAACCGATTGGATTCTCTTGAGCCATGCATGAATTGGAATCAGTTTAAAAGAAAATGAAGACTAGTTAATGATGACCTTCCATGGATTCGCCTATATAAGCCGCAGCCAAAGTTGCAAAAATAAGAGCTTGAATACCACTTGTAAATAAGCCAAGAAACATAACGGGTATAGGAACTAATGAAGGTACTAAAGAAACAAGAACAACAACTACTAATTCATCAGCCAATATATTCCCGAAAAGTCGAAAACTAAGAGATAAGGGTTTTGTGAAATCTTCTAGGATATTTATTGGTAAAAGAATTGGAGTTGGTTGAATGTATTTTTTGAAATAACCCAATCCTTTTTTGGTAAGACCTGCATAAAAATATGCTACTGACGTGGGTAAAGCTAAAGCAACAGTAGTATTTATATCATTCGTGGGCGCAGCTAACTCCCCGTGAGGTAACTGTATGATTTTCCAAGGTAAAAGAGCACCTGACCAGTTAGAAACAAAAATAAATAGGAACATAGTTCCAATAAAGGGAACCCAAGGACCATATTCTTCTCCAATTTGGGTTTTGCTCAAATCTCGAATAAATTCAAGGACATATTCGAAGAAATTCTGACCACCGCTCGGAATGGTTTGTGGATTCCGAACAGCTATGATGACTGAACCTAATAAGATAGCAATTACGACCCAAGAAGTGATAAGTACTTGGGCATGTATTTGTAAAGCCCCTATTTGCCAATATAAATGTTGGCCTACTTCTACACCCGATATATCATATAATCCTTTGAGTGTTTTAATGGAACACGGTATAACATTCATATTGTCCTCTGATAGAAATCGAACTTCAAAAAAAAAGAATTATTTTGATTCAACCATCTCTTTATGAACTCACCTACTTTAATAATAAATCGATTATTTCCAAGTAATCACATAAGATCAATATCCCAAGTACTTTTTTTTATTTATCTCTTTTAAAAAGTTCAGGAATAGTAACCGATCCAATAAATCTATGGAATTCCCAAATCAAATAATTAAGCAATTTGATTATTTTTTATTTTTAATAATAATCAACGATTTCCTATATAGCTATAACGACCCTCGCAAATTGCAAATACTAATTTGTTAAGAATCAATCGGATTGAAGCTATAGCATCATCGTTGGCTGGAATCGAAATATCTGCAAGATCTGGGTTACAATTTGTATCGATTAAACAAATTGTCGGAATCCCCAAAATGGCACATTCTTGAAGAGCCATATATTCTTTTTCCTGATCAACGATGATTACAATATCGGGCAAACCCGTCATATATTTGATCCCACCCAGATATGATTGCAGGGCAGATAATTTTCTCTTCAACATCGCTGCATCTCTTTTGGGGAGACGGTTCAGTTTCCCCATGTTTTGTTCTGCTCTTAAGTCCCTGAACTTATGAAGTCTTGTTTCCGTAGTGGACCAATTCGTTAACATACCACCAAGCCATTTTTTATTAACATAATGACACCGAGCCTTTATTGCGGCCGATGCTACTGAATCCGCTGCTTTATTTTTGGTACCAACGATTAAAAAGCTTTTTCCTCTACTTGCTGCATCAAAAACTAAATCACAGGCTTCTGATAAAAAACGAGCAGTTATAGTAAGATTTGTAATATGAATTCCTTTACGTTTTGCGGAGATGTAAGGGGCCATTCTAGGATTCCATTTCTTAGTACCATGACCAAAATGAACTCCTGCTTCCATCATCTCCGGCAAATTGATGTTCCAATATCTTCTTTTCACTTTCCCCCACATTCCCTCTTTGTTTTTTGCAAAGAGACGAGATACCCTAAAAAAAATAATGATTGTTCCGAGGGAACCTTCTAACGGGGATTGACCGTCGATACGCGGTTCAAACCATTACATTAATTTCTTTTTATTACTTATTTTTTTTTACCAAATCAATGATCGGACCAAATAAAATAAAATAAATAGTGAAATTAAAAAAAGGGTAAAAAAAAAAAAAAATGAATCAACCCTTAGGAATTCGTAAATGATTGTTCTGATGTCTCATATAAATTAATTGTCTTGGATGCAAGAACAAAATAATTCTCTATGGTGTAACAAAATATCTCTCATCTCTAAGTCGAATAGATTATTCTTTTTAATTTCCAAATGAATGTTCTTGTCTTGTCTTGAACGGTGCACTAATTTTTGGAATCCGGTACCAACAGGTATAATCCCCCCCAGAACAACGTTCTCTTTCAGTCCTTTCAACCAATCAATACGCCCTCGTAGAGCAGCTTTTGCTAAAACCCGAGTAGTTTCTTGAAAACTCGCTTCGGATATGAAACTTTGAGTATTCAGAGATGCCCTCGTTATTCCCAATAAGATTGCCCGATAACAAATCGCTTCGTCTAAAGCACGTCCCGCGCGTTCTGCTCGCAATAATCCGATTAATTCTCCAGGTGAAAAAACATTAGACATTCCATCTTCTGAAACCAACACTCTTGATGTTACTTGACGTACAATAATTTCTATATGTCTATTATGGATCTGTACCCCCTGGGATCGATAAACCTTTTGAATCCTATTAACCAAAGAGATACGACTTTGGGCTATGGTTAGCTCAGATCCAATCATGAATCCCCAGGGTCTTCCAAGAATTCTTGATATACATTCGTTCCAACTATTAACTCTCTTTTCGAGGTTCATCGATATGGAATCAATCGAACGCACTTCTAAGACTTGTTCCACTTTTGGAAGACCCTGCGTTATGTCACCAGATCTCGATCTTTCATATATAAATGTAACTAATCTATCTCCTTCATAAAGTATTTTCCCATAATGACCATGAACAGTTGCTCCCAGAGTGACCAAATAGGGCTTTGCTGATCTTATCACTAAGGAATCAACGTGAACGATTATAATTTGACCAGATTTTTTTATGTTTATGTTCGGTCCATATTTGAATAGACATACATTTTCACAAAAAAATTGTCCAAGGCTAATTATTGTGGATGTCTCTTCACAATAATTGTGACGGAGAAAGCACCAATTCAAACGGAATGGATTCAAGATGATGTTACTGCATGGATCGGAACTATAAATCCGACTATTTTCATCTATTAAACCGTATTTAAGTACTTGGAAAGTCTGTTTAGAATTGTCAAGTAGCAAAAATCTCTTTAACAAGATCTGATTATGAGTTATTAAATGGTAAGATGAATAAAAATTCGCTATTTTAGGTACAATAGTACCTAGAGAACCCAGAAAATCCATAATTGGAATTATGTTCTCCGATTCTTTTGTCACATTCTTATATTTCGAACCATTAAATGGACCAATTTGAGAACAATTGGATGATGACAAAATTCTCAAAGATTGGCATTCTTTATTTCGATTCAACAAGGTACCCATACCGATAGTTTCTTGGTCTTGAGTAAGTGATTGAATCTTCGACTTGGAATAAAAAGGAT